ATAAAGAAAAAAAAGACAACTTAAGCAATGAATTTACTAATAGAATTCGAGTTTTAGACAAAGGGTTTTTTGATATGGATGTATTTGATAAAAAAACTCGATTATGCAATGATAATACTAAACAGGAATTTTTACAAAAAACACATGATCCCTTATTAAATGGATCCTACCGCGGTATAATAAAAAACACGGTTTCATCCTTTATAAATCAAACTAAAAAAGAAAAATTATTAGATGATCTTTTTATAAATAAAATTCATAGTATTCTGCATAATGATTATAATTACCAAGAATTTGAAGATAAAAAAAATCCTTTTGATTTTGATATAAAATTACTATTACCCAAAATTAGGTATTTTGTAACTTTAATGAGTCAAAGGGAATTGACATTCAATCATAAAAAAATTTCTTTAGTTCCAGAGCAAGGACAAGCTATTGATTCAGAATCAGAAAATGAAACATTATTTTTCAACTTTTTAGTTGATACAATCATAGCCGATTCTTTTACTCAAACAATTCCAAAAAAATATATTGGAATAAAAGAAATAAATAAAGAAATTCCTCGTTGGTCATACAAACTAATCAATGAGATCGAACAATATAAAAAACAAATTGAAGAAAACGTGTTGGTAAATCATCAAATTCGCTCAAGAAAAGCTAAACGTGTAGTAATTTATACGGATAAGCAAGAGAATACCGAGAATCCTTCTCCGAATACCGTGGATAAGTCGGAACAACCAGGCGAAATTGCTTTGATACGTTATTCCCAACAATCCGATTTTCGTCGAGATATAATCCAGGGTTCCATGCGTGTTCAAAGGCGTAAAATAGTTATTTGGAAATTCTTTCAAGCAAATATACATTCCCCTCTTTTTTTAAACCGAATAGATAAATCTTATTTTGTTAATTTTTCGAAATTAATTAAACGAATTTTTCAAAACTGGATGGGAAAAACCCCAACATTAAAAAATTCTGATTACAAAGATGAAGAATTAAAGGAGAAGAAAAAAAGGGAAAAGGCCGCAATAGAAGAAGAAAAAAGAAAAGAACAAATACGAATAGACATAGCCGAAGCCTGGGATACCATTCCATTTGCTCAAATAATAAGGGGTTTAATGTTAATAACTCAGTCAATTATTAGAAAATCTATTCTATTGCCTTTATTGATAATAGCAAAAAATATCGGCCGTATATTATTATTCCAATCTCCTGAGTGGGCTAAAGATTTCAACGAGTGGAATAATGAAATACATGTTAAATGTACCTATAATGGGGTTCAATTATCAGAAACAGAATTTCCTAAAAACTGGTTAACAGATGGTATTCAGATAAAGATATTTCATCCTTTCTGTCTAAAACCTTGGCACAAATCTATGACTTCTCATCGAGCTCTAATAAAACAAAAAGAACAAAATGAAACAGAAAATTATTGTTTTTTAACAGTTTGTGGAACGGAAACTGACTTTCTGTTTGGTCCGTCCCGAAAACACCCTCCTTTTTTTCAACCCATTTTTAAACAACTCAGAAAAAAAATTCGAAAATTAAAAAAAAACCGTTACCGTTTCGGAATTCTAAAAGTTATCCACGAAAAATTCGAATTTTTTATAAAATGCTCAAATGAAACAAAAAATCGGATTATTGAAATCTTTCTATTTTTAACAAAAAAAAGAAAAAAAATGTCAACCATAAATCCAGTTCCCCTAGTTGGATTCAGAAAAGAATTTAGTGAAAGAAAAAAAGACAAAGATTCGAAAATGAATAATCATATGATGCATGAATCATCCATTCAAACCCCATTCTTGAATTGGACAAATTCTTCAGTAACAGAAAAAAAAATAAAAGATCTGTCTAATAGAACAAAGACAATTAAAAATCAAATAGAAAAAATTTCAAAAGACAATATTAAAATAAACAGTATTCTTAACAAAACAGACTATCGAACTAAAAGATTTGAATCGTCTCAAAATATGGGTCAAATATTAAAAAGAAAAAATGCTCGATTAATCCGTAAATCAAAATCTATTTGGAAATTTTTTAGGGAAAAGATATACATAGATATATTTGTATATATTATTAATATTCCCAGAATTAATACCCAACTTTTTCTTGAATCAATAAAAAAGTGGATTGATAAATCCAGTTCCAATAATGAAACAAATCATGAAAGGAGTGATAAGACAAATATCAATATAATTAAGTTTATTTCGACTCTAAAAAAAGATTTTTTACCTTTTCTTAATAATAATTTCCTTTTTTTTTCTGATTTTGATTTTTTGTCACAAGCCTATGTATTTTATCAATTATCCCAAGCCAAAATTTTTAACTTAAAATCTGTCCTTCAGTATCCTGGAATATCTTTATTTCTTAAAAAAGAACTACAAGATTATTTTGTAACCCAAGGGATAGCTCATTCCGAGCTACATACTCAAAAACTTCCGAATTATGGAATAAACCGATGGAAAAACTGGTTAAAATCGAAAAATAATTATTACTACGATTTACCTCAAATAAAATGGTCTCAACTAGTACCCCAAAAATGGCGAAATAAAGTAACTGAACATTGTGAGGTTGAAAATCTAAATTTACAACAAAACAAAAGGAATTCATATCAAAAAGAACGATTAATTAATTACAAAAAAAATAATTCTGAAAACTATTTATTGTTATTGCCAGATCAGAACTCTAATTTTACAAAGAACTATAGATATGATGTCTTATCATCTAAATTTTTTTATTATAAAGATACGAATGATTCATATAGATATAGTTATGGGATACCATTCGAAGTAAATAAAAACCAAGAATTTTCTTCTATTTATAATTACAAAAAAAATAAAGACAAATTAATTGACATGTGGTGGAATATTCAGATCAGTAATTATTTAGGAATAAAAAATATTATGGATATAGAGAAAAATACAGATAGAAAATATTTGGATTTTAAAATTCTCCATTTTTTTCTTAGAAAGAAAGTCGACATTGAGGATATCAGTACTAGCATGAATGAAAAAAGAACAACTGAATCTAAGAATTATCAAATTGTTGATAAAATAGAAATAGATAAGAAAGGTCTTTTTTATCACACAATTGATCAAGAAATCAATGGGTGCCATCAAAAAAAAAATTTTTTTGATTGGATGGGAATGAATGAAGAAATACTAAGTCGTCCCATATCAGAGCTGGAATCTTGGTTTTTCTCTGAATTTGCCTTATTTTATAATTCATATAAAATGAAACCTTGGATTATCCCAATTAATTTTCTTTTTTCAAATTCTAATGGAAGTGAAAATTTGAATGAAAATAAAAACATCACTAGAAATAAAAAAACTAATACTTTTAGACAATCAAATGAAAAAAAATCGTTTGAATTAAAGAAAGGTAATCAAAATGAAGACGAAAACGAAACGGTAATTGTAAATGAAGACGAAAACGAAATCGTAATTGCAACGGAGCCCGGGTCCAATGTCCAAAAAAAATATGAATCTGATCTCTCAAATGAACAAGAAGATATTGAAAAAGATTATATAGGATCAGATATGACAATGCCTAGAAAGAGACAAAAACCTAAGACTACTAAAAGAATAGGACTCCGTTTCTTACTGAAAAGATTTTTGCTTTTTCAATTGAGATGGGGTAATTCTATGAATCAAAAACTGATCAATAATATCAAAGTATATTGTCTCCAGCTTAGATTGATAAATCCAATAGAAATTACTATAGCCTCTCTAGAAAGAAACGAATTGAATATGGATATACTGCTTCTTAATAAAGATTTAACTCTTGAAGACTTGATACAAAAGGGGATATTGATTATTGAACCGATTCATCGGTCTGTAAAAAACGATGGACTGTTTATTTTGTATCAAACTATATGTATTTCATTGGTTCATAAGAGTAAACACCAAAATAATCAACAAAAATACAGAGAAAATCTTGATAAAAAAAAATTGGATTTGCTTGCTCCTGAAAATATTTTATCGCCCAGACATCGTAGAGAATTGAGAATTCTAATTTGTTTGAATTTAAAAAATAATAATGGTATGAATACAAACCCAATACGAAATCGCGTAAAAAACAGTAGTCAATTTTTTGATAAAAACAAAAATTTTGGTCAAGATAAAAATACACTTAGAAAATTTAAATTTCTTCTTTGGCCCAATTATCGATTAGAAGATTTAGCTTGTATGAATCGTTGTTGGTTTGATACTAATAACGGGAGTCGTTTTAGTATATTAAGAATGCATATGTATCCACAATTTAAAATTCATTTATGATACATTTATCTTATGGATTCCCTAATCATTTAGATAAATAAATAGGTAAACACACGCCTTGTCGTACGTTCAATTTCGATACATGATACTAATTCAATAACGTATTAACTAGATCCAGAAAAAAATCAACATAATTTTTTTTAGTAAGTTTCTTTGATAAAATGAATTAATTATTGTGTATACCCGATTTAAATAACTGGCATTATTATTACTGATCAATAAAATTCCATATTTGCTAAAACTAAAAAAAAGGTAAGGAAGGTTAAAAATTTATGAAAAAAAATTCATTCATATCTGGTATTTCGCCTGAAAAAAAAGAAGAAAACTGTGGGTCCGTTGAATTTCAAGTATTTTGTTTTACCAATAAGATACGAAGACTTACTTCCCATTTGGAATTGCACAAAAAAGACTATTCATCTCAGAGAGGTCTACGAAAAATTCTGGGAAAACGTCAACGACTACTGGCTTATTTGTCAAATAAAAATGGAGTACGTTATAAAGAATTAATCGGTCAATTGAACATTCGAGAACTAAAAACACGTTAATTTGTTGAGTCGTTTTGAATTATTTGATTTATTAGATCTTGAATTTTGATGAACTTCTTTTTTTTTGTTTTCAGCAATTCATGGAAAAATGAATTTGTCAAAGAATGAATCGGGGAAAAACCTATGACTGGACCAATTATCAGAAAAGATCTCATGATAGTCAATATGGGCCCTCACCATCCATCAATGCATGGCGTTCTCCGACTCATCGTTACTTTAGACGGTGAAGATGTTATTGATTGCGAACCAATAGTGGGTTATTTACACAGAGGTATGGAAAAAATTGCGGAAAACAGAACAATTATACAATATCTGCCTTATGTAACACGTTGGGATTATTTAGCTACTATGTTCACAGAAGCAATAACTGTAAATGGACCGGAACAATTGGGAAATATTCAAGTACCTAAAAGAGCTAGCTATATTAGAGTAATTATGTTGGAGTTAAGTCGTATAGCTTCTCATTTGTTATGGCTCGGCCCTTTTATGGCAGATATTGGCGCACAGACTCCCTTTTTCTATATTTTCAGAGAAAGAGAATTAATATATGATTTATTCGAAGCTGCCACCGGTATGAGAATGATGCATAATTATTTTCGTATTGGAGGGGTATCTGCCGATCTACCTTATGGATGGATAGATAAATGTTTAGATTTTTGTGATTATTTTTTAATAGGGCTTGCTGAATACCAAAAACTTATTACACGAAATCCCATTTTTTTAGAACGAGTTGAGAATGTAGGCATTATCGGGGGAGAAGAAGCAATAAATTGGGGTTTATCAGGACCAATGCTACGAGCTTCCGGAATACAATGGGATCTTCGTAAAATTGATCATTATGAATGTTATGACGAATTTGGTTGGGACGTTCAATGGCAAAAAGAAGGAGATTCATTAGCTCGTTATTTAATACGAATCGGCGAAATGGTAGAATCAGTAAAAATTATTCAACAAGCTCTAGAAGGAATTCCCGGGGGTCCCTATGAAAATTTAGAAATCCGACGCTTTAATAGGATAAAATATCCTGAATGGAATGATTTTGAATATCGATTCATTAGTAAAAAGCCATCTCCCGCTTTTGAATTGTCGAAGCAAGAACTTTATGCAAGAGTGGAAGCCCCAAAGGGTGAATTAGGAATATTTTTGATAGGAGATCAGAGTGTTTTTCCTTGGAGATGGAAAATTCGCCCGCCAGGATTTATCAATTTGCAAATTCTTCCTCAGTTAGTTAAAAAAATGAAATTGGCTGATATTATGACGATACTAGGTAGCATAGATATCATTATGGGAGAAGTTGATCGTTGACATGATAATTGATATAACCGAAGGACAAGCTATCAATTCTTTTTCCAGACTGGAATCCTTAAAAGAGGTTTTTGAGACTCTATGGATGCTTTTCCCCATTTTGATTCTCGTATTAGGAATCATAATAGGTGTACTAGTCATTGTATGGTTAGAAAGAGAAATATCCGCGAGTATACAACAACGTATTGGACCCGAATATGCCGGCCCTTTGGGAATTCTTCAAGCTCTAGCGGACGGAACAAAACTACTTTTTAAAGAAAATCTTATTCCATCTAGAGGGGATACACATTTATTTAGTATTGGACCTTCTATAGCAGTCATATCAATTCTAATAAGTTATTCAGTAATTCCTTTTGGTTCTCGCCTTGTTCTAGCCGATCTCAGTATTGGGGTTTTTTTATGGATCGCTATTTCAAGTATTGCTCCCATTGGACTTCTTATGTCAGGATATGGATCAAATAATAAATATTCCTTTTTAGGTGGTCTACGGGCTGCGGCCCAATCAATTAGTTATGAAATACCCTTAGCTCTCTGTGTGTTATCAATATCTCTACGTGTGATTCGTTAAAAGTATTCATTTTCCCCATTTCTTTTTAGGTTTCTAAGAATAAAAAATTTATTGAATAGTATCTGAAAATTTTTATTCACTGATCGGATTGATAAACTAAACCAAATAGTTAGATGAGTGAAAGAAAACAGCTTGAAAATTTGCAGTAAAAAAATGGAATCTCATTGCCTATGTACAAGGGCTAAACGAAAATAAACATAAGCAGTCAACCCCAAGATTGGTTAATTATTTATCACGACTTGAAGCGGGTTGAGAAGAACAATTCTATGAAGTTTTTACTGTATTTTTTTATATGTATTATGATAGATGACATGAATTACCATAGAGATTGAAAACAAATGAGTGGAAGATTAGGAACACCAAAGTACACAAAGGATTTGTAATAGAGATTTTGTAAGTTATCCGAAGAGATATTTTTACATAAAAGAAATCCTAATTGAGGCTTTAAATTGGTAGAAATGATTAAGTAGTACTCTCAAAAATTCCGATCCAGAGTATGCTCCTATCCACGGATTAAGTGAATAACTATCAGGAACGAAATAATCCTTTACTTTTTTATTTCAAGCCTAAATACAAGAAATAAGAGGGACAGAAAAAATAGATAATATTAATCTAAAAATAGATCTAAATGTAATTGCAAAACAAAAAAATAGCTTTTTTCCGATATCCATATTGACAAAAAGGCTATTTTGGTCATGGCATAAATCATGAATGAATAGTTCATTCGTTTTCGGAATAGCAAATAACAAGACTAAACTAAGGTGAAATTTTTATTGATATTGATAAAAAGCGTATTTTATTCAAGAATTAAGTTATTACTCAATAAAAAAAAAAAATGGAAATTTTTCAAAATTAAAATAAAGAAAGGATGAGATCAATTCCGAAGCATTTTTTTATAGTATAGCAGACAGAATTTCATTGGTTTAATTCAGGGTTTTCGATTGATTTTCACTTTAATTTCATTTCTTCTTTAAACATAAAAACTATCGAATCAGTCCTTACCTTAAAATTTATTTAAGGCTCTTGAGGAGCCGTATGAGGTGAAAATCTCATGTACGGTTTTGTAATAGCGATGACGAGAGTGATCTTATTATCGACTATGATTATCTAACAGTTCAAGTACAGTTGATATAGTTGAGGCGCAGTCAAAATATGGTTTTTTGGGATGGAATTTGTGGCGGCAACCTATAGGGTTTAGTGTTTTTATAATTTCTTCTCTAGCCGAATGCGAGAGATTGCCTTTTGATTTACCAGAAGCAGAAGAAGAATTAGTAGCAGGTTATCAAACCGAATATTCAGGTATTAAATTTGGTTTATTTTATGTTGCGTCTTATCTAAATTTACTAATCTCTTCACTATTTGTAACTGTCCTTTACTTGGGTGGTTGGAATTTCTCTATTCCATATATATTCATATCGGAGTTTTTTGAAATAGATGGAGTCTTTGAAACAACATTTGGTATTTTCATTACATTAGCTAAAACGTTTTTGTTTTTGTTCATTCCTATCACAACAAGATGGACTTTACCTAGACTGAGAATGGACCAATTATTAAATCTTGGATGGAAATTTCTTTTACCTATTTCTTTAGGTAATCTATTATTAACAACTTCTTCCCAACTCCTTTCATTATAAATTCTAAAAAAGACTATTTGATATTCACTAGATTTTAATTCAAAACTTATCACAAACAAGAGAAAGAAACAAAATCTTTTTTTTTTTATTGATATTTACTATATGTTCCCTATGGTAACTGGGTTCATCAATTATGGTCAACAAACAATACGCGCGGCAAGGTACATTGGTCAAAGTTTTATGATTACCCTATCCCACGCTAACCGTTTACCTGTAACTATTCAATATCCTTATGAAAAGTTGATCACATCGGAACGTTTTCGTGGTCGAATTCACTTTGAATTTGATAAATGCATTGCTTGTGAAGTATGTGTTCGTGCGTGTCCTATAGATTTACCTGTTGTTGATTGGAAATTGGAAATGGATATTCGAAAGAAACGGTTGCTTAATTACAGTATTGATTTCGGAATTTGTATATTTTGTGGTAATTGTGTTGAGTATTGTCCAACAAATTGTTTATCAATGACTGAAGAATATGAGCTTTCAACTTATGATCGTCACGAATTAAATTATAATCAAATAGCTCTGGGTCGTTTACCAATATCAATAACCGATGATTATACAATTCGAACGATTTTTAATTTGCCTCAAACAAAAGAGAAATCCCAGGATTGAAGAACAATTCCCAATTATTAACATTCTTTATTTTTTGAATTTTAAAAATTTATTTCTTGTTCAATAAATAAATTTTCTTATTCCTATTGATTGGTGAAAATCGCAACTTTAATGTGTATTTAAAATCTGTTTACTCTAATAATTTTAAATAGTTTTAGTTGTGAACTACTCATTATCCGTTCAGATGAAAACAAATGCGATGGGTCTAATAACTTTACTTATATCTTATATATAGATATTAAGATTTAACAATTAGCAAGGGAGAAATTTTTTTCCTGTTCAAGTCAATAAGATCATGAAAAATTCTGATTTTTTTATCTCATATTTTACATATAATGGATTTACCTGGACCAATACATGATTTTCTTTTAGTTTTTCTTGGGTTAGTTCTTATATTAGGGGGTCTAGGAGTAGTATTATTTACCAATACAATTTTTTCTGCTTTTTCACTGGGATTGGTTCTTGTTTGTATATCTTTATTCTATATTCTAGCAAACTCCCATTTTGTAGCTTCCGCACAACTTCTTATTTATGTAGGAGCTATAAATATATTAATAATATTTTCTGTAATGTTCATGAATGGTCCAGAATATGACAAAAATTTTCATCTGTGGACTGTTGGAGACGGGATTACTTCATTGATTTGTACAAGTCTTTTTGTTTCATTAACTATTACTATTCTAAATACGTCCTGGTATGGGATTATTTGGACTACAAAATCAAATCAGATTTTAGAACAAGATTTGATAAATACTAGTCAACAAATTGGAATTCATTTATCAACCGACTTTTTTCTTCCATTTGAACTCATTTCAATAATTCTTTTAGTTTCTTTAATAGGTGCAATTGCCGTGGCTCGTCAATAATACTAATTCATTTTTTAAACTAACAATCCAAAAAAAGTGCGATTTTCTCATTTTCATTCAATTCTATTCGAATTGCTATTGCTTTAGAAACTTTTAGTTCAATTTAGAATTAGCCCTTTTTTTGCTTTAAATTTATTCTATTAAAACTTGTTATATTTTAGTCAATCAAATTGGTTTAATTGTTGTTCATATTGAAATGAATAAAGGTTGATAAGGAGCTGGTCAATGATACTCGAACATGTACTTGTTTTGAGTGCTTTTTTATTTTCTATCGGGATTTTTGGATTAGTCACGAGCCGAAATTTGGTTCGGGCTCTTATGTGTCTTGAACTTCTATTGAATGCAGTTAATCTAAATTTTGTAACATTTTCAGATTTTTTTGATAGTCGTCAATTAAAAGGAAACATTTTTTCAATTTTCGTTATAGCTATTGCCGCCGCTGAAGCAGCTATTGGACCAGCTATTGTTTCTTCAATTTATCGTAACAGAAAATCAACTCGTATCAATCAATCAAATTTATTGAATAAATAGTTTCATAGTATTGTTTTTTAACTTTATTAGTATTTTTTAATTTTAGAAAATTAGAAAAATTGAAATTGGAATATTCTTTAATATTCATCAATGCCAATTAGATTACTAGATATTGTACTTTAACATAAACTTTATATACTAGAAAAAATAAAAGTATTTTGGGCCTCGTTTCCATTTCCCCATTTTCTATTTATTTTTTAATATTCTAAGCAATATACGATCCAATCCAGAAGTCGATTGATTCAAAGAATTCTGGGAAATCATTGATTCGTCTAGTAATTAATTTGTCTGGTATTTGAATATGTATTTCAATTTACTTTACTAGAACTAGATCGAAAATTAATGAAGTAAAAAAAAAATACAAAATCCAATGTCACATTCAGTTAAGATTTATGATACATGTATAGGATGTACTCAATGTGTCCGAGCTTGTCCTACAGATGTATTAGAAATGATACCTTGGGATGGATGTAAGGCTAAACAAATAGCTTCTGCTCCAAGAACAGAAGATTGCGTTGGTTGTAAAAGATGTGAATCCGCCTGTCCAACCGATTTTTTAAGTGTTCGAGTTTATTTATGGCATGAAACAACTCGCAGTATGGGTCTAGGTTATTAATACGTTTCAGAAAATTCTATTTGAATCCATTTGAATCCATTTATTCTATTTGGATTTTTTTTACCGACAAAAACCCTTAATCCCAAGAAATTAATTTCTTTTTGGGTTACGGGTTTTTTTGGCCCAAGTGTATCTTGTTTTTACCACGAATCATTTTCCCTGGTTAACAACAATTGTAGTTTTGCCCATATTTGCGGGTTCTTTAATTTTCTTATTTCCTTATAGAGGAAATAAGAAGATTAGGTGGTATACTATGTGTATAGCTGTTTTAGAGCTCCTTCTAACGACCTATGCATTTTGTTATCGTTTTCAGCCGGACGATCCATTAATCCAAATGGCAGAAGATTATAAATGGATCCACTTTTTTGATTTCCATTGGAGATTAGGAATCGATGGACTTTCAATAGGTCCTATTTTACTGACAGGATTCATTACTACTTTAGCTACTCTGGCGGCTTGGCCAGTTACTAGGGATTCCCGATTATTCCATTTCTTGATGTTAGCAATGTACAGTGGTCAAATAGGATCATTTTCGTCCCGAGACCTTTTACTTTTTTTTATAATGTGGGAATTAGAATTAATTCCTGTTTACCTACTTTTATCCATGTGGGGAGGAAGGAAACGTCTCTATTCCGCTACTAAATTTATTTTGTATACTGCGGGGGGTTCCATTTTTCTATTAATGGGAGTTCTGGGTGTTAGTTTATATGGTTCTAATGAACCAACATTAAATTTGGAAACAATAGTTAATCAATCATATCCTGTGGCATTAGAAATAATCTTCTATATTGGATTTTTTTTTGCTTTTGCTGTCAAATTACCGATTATACCTTTACATACATGGTTACCGGATACCCACGGAGAAGCACATTATAGTACTTGTATGCTTTTAGCTGGAATCTTATTAAAAATGGGAGCATATGGATTGGTTCGAATTAATATGGAATTATTACCTCATGCTCATTCTATATTTTCTCCTTGGTTAATGATAATAGGTACAATGCAAATAATCTATGCAGCTTCAACATCTCCCGGGCAACGTAATTTAAAAAAAAGAATAGCCTATTCTTCTGTCTCTCACATGGGTTTCATAGTTCTAGGAATTAGTTCTATAACCGATACGGGGCTTAATGGGGCCATTTTACAAATAATTTCTCATGGATTTCTTGGTGCTGCACTTTTTTTTTTAGCGGGAACTAGTTACGAAAGAACCCGTATTGTTTATCTCGACGAAATGGGCGGAATAGCGATTCCAATGCCAAAAATATTCACACTCTTCAGTAGCTTTTCAATGGCATCCCTTGCATTACCAGGTATGAGTGGTTTCATTGCAGAATTAATAGTATTTTTTGGAATAATTACCAGCCAAAAATATCTTTTAATAACAAAAGTACTAATTGCTTTTGGAATGGCAATTGGAATGATATTAACTCCTATTTATTCATTATCTATGTTACGCCAAATGTTCTATGGATATAACTTATTTAATATTAAAAACTCTTCTTTTTTTGATTCTGGGCCGCGAGAGTTGTTTGTTTCGACTTCG